GGACTCTATGTATTAACGAGCGGCACCCGTCGAGGTATTTGTGCAAACAGATATAATCCATGTAATCGAAAAAACTATCAAAATGAAAGAATTTACGAAACAAACTCTAAGTATACGAAAGAACCTTTTTTTTGCAATTCCTATGATGCAATTGGAGCTTATCGACAGAAAAGAATCAATTTAGATAGTCCTTTGTGGCTTCGGTGGCAATTAGATCAACGCGTTATTGCTTCAAGAGAAGTTCCTATCGAAGTTCACTATGAATCTTTTGGTAACTATCATGAGATTTATGCACACTATCTAATAGTAAGAAGTGTAAAAAAAGAAACTTTTTGTATATATATTCGAACCACAGTTGGTCATATTTCTTTTTATCGAGAAGTCGAGGAAGCTATACAAGGTTTTTCTCAAGCCTGTTCATATGATACCTAATAATATGGTATTAAAAAAAAGGAATTCTAGGACACCCGTGTGAATTCGGACCTCTCCGATTCAACTCGGACCATAGTTCCTGACCTAAAATTCTACGCAAATCAAGATCGAGAAAAGGAAGTTTTGCAATCATTGACTCAAACTCATTGTCGAATCCCATTCAGCAGAATATGGAGGTACTTATGGCGGAACGGGCCAATCTGGTATTTCACAATAAAGTGATAGATGGAACTGCTATTAAACGACTTATTAGCCGATTAATAGATCACTTCGGGATGGCATATACATCACACATCCTAGATCAAGTAAAGACTCTGGGTTTCCAGCAAGCCACTGCTACATCCATTTCATTAGGAATTGATGATCTTTTAACGATACCTTCTAAGGGCTGGCTTGTCCAAGATGCTGAACAACAAAGTTGGATTTTGGAAAAACACCATCATTATGGGAATGTACATGCGGTAGAAAAATTACGCCAATCTATTGAGATATGGTATGCTACAAGTGAATATTTGCGACAAGAAATGAATCCTAATTTTAGGATGACGGACCCCTTCAATCCAGTCCATATGATGTCTTTTTCGGGAGCTAGGGGAAATGCATCTCAAGTACATCAATTAGTAGGTATGAGAGGATTAATGTCGGATCCCCAAGGACAAATGATTGATTTACCTATTCAAAGCAATTTACGCGAGGGACTGTCTTTAACAGAATATATTATTTCTTGCTATGGAGCCCGTAAAGGAGTTGTAGATACTGCTGTACGCACATCAGATGCTGGATATCTTACGCGTCGACTTGTTGAAGTAGTTCAACATATTGTTGTACGTAGAACAGATTGTGGCACTATCCGAGGGATTTCTGTGAGTCCTCGAAATAAAAATCGGATGATGTCAGAAAGAATTTTTATCCAAACATTAATTGGTCGTGTCTTAGCAGACGATATATATATAGGTTCCCGATGTGTCGCCTTTCGAAATCAAGATCTTGGGATTGGACTTGTCAATCGATTAATAACCTTTGGAACACAATCAATATCTATTCGAACTCCCTTTACTTGTCGGAGTACATCTTGGATCTGTCGATTATGTTATGGTCGGAGTCCCACTCATGGTGACCTAGTTGAATTGGGGGAAGCTGTAGGTATTATCGCGGGTCAGTCGATCGGCGAACCGGGGACTCAACTAACATTAAGAACTTTTCATACCGGCGGGGTATTTACAGGAGGTACTGCCGAACATGTACGAGCCCCTTATAATGGAAAAATAAAATTCAATGAGGATTTGGTTCATCCTACACGTACACGTCACGGGCATCCTGCCTTTCTATGTTATATAGACTTGTCTGTAATTATTGAGAGCGAGGATATTATACATAGCGTGACTATTCCACCAAAAAGTTTTCTTTTAGTTCAAAATGATCAATATGTGGAATCAGAACAAGTTATTGCTGAGATTCGCGAGGGAACATACACTTTTCATTTTAAAGAGAGGGTTAGAAAATATATTTATTCTGACTCAGAGGGCGAAATGCACTGGAGTACTGATGTGTCCCATGCACCCGAATTTACATATAGTAATGTCCACCTTTTACCAAAAACAAGTCATTTATGGATATTATCAGGAAGTTCGTGCGGATCTAGTCTAATTCTTTTTTCGATCCATAAAGATCAAGATCAAATGAACATACCCTTTCTTCCCGCCGAAAGAAAATCTATTTCTAGCCTCTCAGTGAATAATGATCAAGTGAGCCAAAAATTTTTTAGTTCGGATTTTGCGGATCAAAAAAACTTAGGGATTTCCAATTATTCAGAATTGAATGGAAACTTAGGTACTAGTCATTCTAATTTCATATATTCTGCTATTTTTCATGAGAACTCGGATTTATTAGCAAAAAGGCGAAGAAATCGATTTCTTATTCCATTCCAATCGATTCAAGAGCAAGAGAAAGAACTCATACCGCATTCAGGTATCTCGGTTGAAATACCCATAAATGGTATTTTCCGTAGAAATAGTATTTTTGCTTTTTTTGATGATCCTAGATACCGAAGAAAGAGTTCCGGAATTCT